TTTGATATGATTTAGGGCTCAATATAATTCCCAAATCAGACTTTGGTAAATCATTTTTTTTTTGCATCTCCTGCTCTGCTGATTCAGAGGTACCGTCTCTTGGATCCAATGCAAAACTCTTTCTGAATGAGAGAGATAAAGACGAGAAAGACCAATGAAATAAAGTTGAAAGATTGTATAGTTTAATGGTAAAGTTTTATTACCATTAACCCCCAGAAAAGTTAACGAGTTTTTCGGTTTGATTCATATCTTATTCATCTTCTAAAGGTGTCCCTCGGCTGATTTATATTAAGTTAAGGTGGCCTTAGGCCTTATTCCCTATTGTATTTGTATTGTGTAGTGCTTTTTGATTTCCTAAAGGTGGCCATAGGCCCCTATGGTCCATTGGTGCCCCTATGGTCCAGTGGTTACGACCTCTCTCTTTCACGGAGAAAACGAGGGTTCAAGTCCCTCTAGGGGTATACCAAGACCATAGGAGTAGGATTTTATCAAAAATGAAATGTATTTGTCAAGTCCGCCTGGGAGACGAAAGGAAGTTGATTATGGAACGTCTAATTAGGCGTTGGGTCGATGCCCGAGTGGTTAATGGGGACGGACTGTAAATTCGTTGACAATATGTCTACGCTGGTTCAAATCCAGCTCGGCCCAAAAATTCGCCAATCTACTATCAGATGGTAGAACCCTCTTGTTCTTAAGAAATACTTGATAAGAGAGAATAAAAAAGAATCCAAATTTTCTGTTAGATCTCTTCTTATTTCCCTGGGATTGTAGTTCAATAGGCAAGAGCACCGCCCTGTCAAGGCGGACGTTGCGGGTTCGAGCCCCGTCAGTCCCGACGGATCCAATAAGTACATCAATTCACCTCTCCATTTTATGTGAAATGAAAGAAGGGACAGAGATCATAATTTAATTCCGAAGGGGTTTCCCCTCTTTTTTTCAGGATTCTGTCGAAGAAAGAACAAACCCTAAACTAAAATAAAATGAAAATAACTAAAATAGTGAAGTTGATCGAATATTCCATCTTTTCTCCCGCGACTCCTCTTTCTCATACTTCTTTGTCTTCCAAAGAAAATTGGATCATTCAAATTTACAACCTAATTCCTCTCTTTTTCCACTTCGCTTGTATTTTTTGTTGGCGTTTTGTAGTTAATGGAAACGGACGAGGATACTTCATTTGATGGTTCTATACGGAAGACCTAAGGTAGGTTATAGAAAGAAAAGAAGGATAAATAAAGGAATTTTTGATTGGTCCGGGAATCCAATCTTGGATTCGGTATGGATAAAAGATCTTCGTATGTTATACTATTCAATATTCAATTTTCGACGACGAATTAATTTAATAGCTCAGATATTGTTATTCATGATATTGATCCGATTCAAGATCATCGATAGGTAATGCATTCATTGAATTGACAGGTGAAAGATTTATCATCTCTATGGGATTAAATCCCGAGTTATTGTGAAATAAAAAAACGATGAGATTGAGATTATGGAAGTAAATATTCTTGCATTTATTGCTACTGCACTGTTCATTTTAGTTCCTACTGCTTTTCTACTTATCATTTACGTAAAAACAGTCAGTCAAAATAATTAATTACTTGAAATGAAACTTGACTTCTGAGTTCTTATCAATAGTTGAAGAAATCAAAAGAATTATTTTTTTGCGTCTTAAATGAAATCAACGGGCTATAATGAGCGGTATTCTATGAGATCCGAGAGTATGGTAAGAAATTTCTTTCTTACCATACTCTCTATTAGTGTTATAGTAGTGTATAAAGTTGTACTTTACTTTCTAATAAAGTTGGTATACTATATTAGCTTCTATCTTCAATATATGTAGTGATTAATCCATATATGGAATTAACGTAGGACCCAATTCTCTTTCTTTCTGAAATAATTGTTTTACTGTTATATAATACATTTCTCCACTAGAATCCAATGGAATTTCGAAATGAATAAATTTTGATTTGAAAATTATTTCAATTCAAATAAAAAATAAAAAATGCGTTGCAGAACGATCTATAAAACAATTGATCCCATTTCATTCCTAAACTAAATTAGTAGTCCTTCTAAAGTCCACTTCTTCCCCATACTACGAGTGAAAGGGAAAATGTAAAGACTACCATTAAAGCAGCCCAAGCGAGACTTACTATATCCATGTCAATTATGTCCCTTATCTTTATGATAGAAATATTCCATTATTGTATTGCTCACTAATAATAGTAGAATCCATGGTCCAGAGTCAAAAAGGGATTCTGGCCGAACACTATTGATGAACCAATCAAATAAATCCATTTCTAAAAAATTCCTATATGATTTCTAATCGGGAAAGACTAAACACAACTAAAATACACAATGACGCTACAAAGGAATGTTACTAATGGAACATATAGTAATAAAAAAAGAGGGCCCATTCTTTGTTGCCCTTCAAAGTACAAATAGATCAATTGCTATCTATTACATACTTTTATTTCCTATTTGATCTAATCCGTACCCTTTCCTTTCCCGATTGTCTCTCTGAAGCAGTTGGGAGATAGTATATTATACTCTTGACGAGGGGTTTCAAAAAAAATAATAATTTTTTTTTTTTCACTTTTTCTATAAAAAAGTCAATTATCCATCCAATCTCAATCTAATAGTGATTGAATGCCTGAACACTCAGAGATTCTCGCGAGTCTATATATGTAGATTACATAAAGGACTTTCCACAACTAGTTAGCCGCCGGCTATGCCAATGAAATTCAAGACCCAATCAGTAGACATTACATTAGCAGTAGAAGGGAATCGGGAAGTCTTGCTTCGACCATTATAATATAATCTTTCTTTGAATTTTAGATTGAAAGATTTCCAATCTTTTACAAAATCCCCAGAACAGATGTTTAGAATCAACCAAGTATCAACAATCGCCTTATTCTGTTCTGTTGGGTAAAATTTGGGTGATTTATATCAGCAGATAATAAATTTTGATTCGTTTGTTGATGAGGCGGCACCCGGATTTGAACTGGGGAAAAAGGATTTGCAGTCCCCCGCCTTACCACTCGGCCATGCCGCCAAAACGATACACAATAAGATAAAATTTTCTGGGTTGGATTACTAAACTTTAGTTTATTGTACTTGCATCCCTTTTTTAATTTCATCCTTTTTTTCTAAATTTATAAAAATTATAAAAGAAACCCTTTTGTTTGACCACCCCTTCGATTGATTGTATAGTATCTCAAAACATACAATGTCAAAAAACTTCCCCTCACTTTTCTATTGAAAAATCAAATGTATATTTTCATTCAAAAAAGCCAAAATTTATGACACAAAATTTATGACAAATGGGAACCATTAACTATTCGTTGACTGAGAATTCCTGAATGATTCTTGGATTTGAATCTAAAATTGGGTTTGCCTAATGACATAAGAAACTACAAAACATACTTAATTGATTGATTCTTAATCCTTTCAATTTCCATTATAACAAAAACGATAAGTATATGTAAACCCCACAATGGAAATTCTTACACAGATACCAAATTGGGTATCTTTTTTAGAGTATGTTTCCTATACCTATAAATATATGGAATTCGTTGGAACAAAAAAAGGCCCGGCTGGGTATTGACCGGGCCAGGCCCAAAAGGCACTTCGAACAAAATAAAAGCAAGAAGGTCTTCTTTATTTATCTTTCTATTTGGATCTTTCGAGCATCTAAATGGAATTGCTAATTATATAATAACGATAAAGAATGTGAAAGAAATACTTTCGTTAATCCTTACTTGATGTGTAATGTAACATAGTAATTATCTTTTTCAATTGGGAGAGATGGCTGAGTGGACGAAAGCGGCGGATTGCTAATCCGTTGTACGAGTTATTCGTACCGAGGGTTCGAATCCCTCTCTTTCCGTTTCCGCTGATGACTTTCTATTTTTTTCTTTCAAATTTTGCAAACCCCTTTTCATTTTTTTACTAGTTAAACGTATGGAATATGAATATATAAAATAAAATATTAAGAAAATTGTAAATCAAGCAAGAAAAACGAAATTTTTATTTTATTCTTCACGTCCAGGATTACGTCCTGGATCATTGGATAGGAATCCAAAGATGAAGAGAGAAACAAAGAATATTACTACTGTGTAAACGAAAAGTTTGAGAGTAAGCATTACACAACCTCCAAGATCATTTTTTGAAAAAGAAAAACGAGAAAAGATAATAGATCCTCCATTTTTATATCACATATCCTATTTTGACACCAAGAAATGAATTCTAGAAATAGAAAAGAATGTTCAGAAATTCAACTGAAGTTTAAATTTGTAATAAGAGTCTTTGATTATCACAAATCACTTTCATACCCACAATTAGATATTCTAAGGGACCCTAACCTAATAAGGTCTTTCGCCGGAAAAAGGATTAGAATCGGGAAATGGGGCGAGCCAAATTTATTGTGGCTAGCCAAGAATTTCAATGTTTGAATTGAAGGTTCATACTCCCAGACTTATTTGATCTTATCAATTGTTATAATTTTTCTCGAATAAATCATGAATTTTCTAGGATAGTATTCAAGATCTTATCGAAAACTTACAGCAGCTTGCCAAACAAAGGCTAAAAGAAAAAAGAACAGGGGTATGACTGGCATAACATCTACGATTGGATTCAAAAAAGCATAGGCTTCGGGCAATTTGGCGAAGAAAAGACTACTCGGATAAAGGGCAGAATTAAGACAGATCAAACTAAAGATATTAAGCATAACAGACATTTTGTTCGTCGAGATAATTGCATTTTGATTGAGTTATTTATATAAGGAAAAATGAAGAAAGTAAGGTAGACAAAAAACTCCTTCTTTTTCCGCTCAATCAAAAATCCTCCAATTCTCAAAGGAGAATAGAAGAAATCATACTTTCATACAATATCTTAATTGAATTGTATGTAATGATCAATAAATTCAGTTGAATTCTAGATATACACATGTCAAAATCCTAGCACGAATCTATAATATATTCTATAAAGAAGAATAAAGAAGAAAGATTTTCTATAGATAGTTGAGCTGGAATTGACGAACACTTAATACCAATATTATTCTTTATTAGTATTAGTGTCCAATAAAAATATAAATGGGGCGTAGCCAAGTGGTAAGGCAACGGGTTTTGGTCCCGCTATTCGGAGGTTCGAATCCTTCCGTCCCAGAGCATATCCATTGTATCCGAATACATCTTTTTTGTTCAACAAGGTTCTGTTTCAAGGTCTAATATTGGATAGAATATTATTCTTCTTTCTTTTTTGATTTTGAATGATTCTTTTCGGAATCATATCTCAGTTTTTCACAAACTGAACTAAATCGAGTTCAAATGACATGCAAATGTAACTGAATCCTTTTGTGATCCAGATAAAGATAAAGATAAGATGGGGCATAGATCACAGTTGCAGAAAGATTACTTAACCTCAGGTTAAACAAAATATGAAAATACATATAAAACGAGGAAGTGCTTAGCCTATGGGTATGTATTGTTATCCTATTTCAGTGACAATAGTCTTTCTATTTTTGTGAAAAAGAATTTGCATCCCTAAAATATTCAAATTTAAATATTTAACAATGATATTTCTTTTTATTGTTCGATCTATTTAGCTTATTTACTTTAAATCATTGACAATTCTATTCGAAAAGAAACAGAGATTCTTATTTCTTATGATAATCAAATGTAGGCTTTACTCTAAAAGTAAAACTTGACTCAAATAATGATGTCGAAGTAGGAAACTTTTTCAATTATCAAGATTTGTAATAATTCCTTATGGGTTGAATCTTTGAGAAGTTGTAAATGGGTCAGTCTATCTTATTGAGTCACTTGAACAGGCAGAGTCAAATAGAATTTATTTATTCGTGTTATTTCTGTTAGTTATGTTATTTCTATATTTAGATTTCTGGATATTTCTGTTAGATATTTTTTTGAGATATAGATTTATAGAAAAAATTTCCGTTCATACAAAAAAAGCCCGGGTCTTGCTAAGATTTCTTCAGAAAAAATATTTATTATCTATGTAGCTAAGAAAAAATATAAATGACTATGTCTCTGTACCGACTGAACCAATGACTATTCATGATTCCATAATTGAATCAATTCCATACTGGTTCCAAATTAGAGGAATGTTATGGTAAAACTTCGTTTAAAACGATGTGGTAGAAAGCAACGTGCGACTTGAAGGACACGATCCGGTGTGGATTTTTATTCTTACATCCACCATTTTCTTTTATATAGGAATGAAGGTGCTCTTGGCTCGACGTCGTTTGTTCTATTCTACTAGAACCCTTCTTTTTTTATTGGGTTGTAATGTAAATAGTTCATGATGGAGCTCGAGTAGAAAGTATTGATTAATTTCTCGGGGGCAACGATCTAGGGTTAATGCCAATCAATAAATTGGAACAACTTCGTAAGTATATCTTCGATATCGATATAGAAATTGAAAGGATCCGATTCGAGCAAATTTTCAATTCAAAAAAAATTGTTGGAACCGCAAAACTTTTTCGATCCACAGTGTATCGCGCACGAATCAACCGTCGGTATGATTCTAGAAAGAAATCACAAAAGGGGTATGTTGCTACCATTTTGAAAGGATTAAGAAGCACCGAAGTAATGTCTAAACCCAATGATTTAAAACAAAGATAAAGGATCCCAGAACAAGGAAACACCGCTTCAATTGTCTCACAGATCCGAATAAAGAATCCAAATAGATTTTCAACGAGACAAAAGGGGGGTTAAAGACCACTCAATAAAAAAATATCTTAATTTTATTTAATATATTTGATAATATTTAATATATTTGATAATTATTGAACTTGAGTTATGAGTACAAATGATTTTTTAGTTTTCAGGAAGGAAGTTAAATAAAAATGACTATGAGTTAAATTATAGGTTAATTTCTTTTACGGATTCCTTTACTATTTATTATAATTTTATCCATAGACAAAACTTCAAATCATTTTTTCTCGAGCCGTACGAGGAGAAAACTTCCTATACGGTTCTAGGGGGGGGGGGTTCTTTTTCATCTACATCTATCCCGATGAGCCGTCTATCGAATCGTTGCAATTGATGTTCGATCCCGAAGAGAAGGAAGAGATCTTCGGAAAGTGGGTTTTTATGATCCGATCAAGAATCAAACTTATTTAAACGTTCCCGCTATTCTCTATTTCCTTGAAAAAGGCGCTCAGCCTACAGGAACTGTTCAGGATATTTTAAAAAAGGCAGAGGTTTTTAAGGAACTTTGCCCTAATCAAACGAAATTCAATTAAATTAAGGAATTAAATTAAGGAATTAAATTAAGGAATTAAATTAAGGAAATAAAAACTAAGGGTAGGATAGTGATTTCTATATAATTTTGGATATCTTTTCTATACTATGTTTTTTTTATTTCCTTCTTTTCTTGCTCTATTAGTATCTATTTATCATTGCTTTTATAGAATCTTTTTTTAACGAAAACCTTATTTGATTTTGATTGATCCTCACAAAATCAAAAATTCTTGCCTACAAT